GCTTACTCTAGACAAAGTTGTCTAGAGTAGGTAAGAAGACCTGTCGCGAAATTATGAAAAACTCTTTTCTGCAATTTCCACTAAGACAGTTGAGCTATTATTTAGCCCTACCTGTAATCGTTTTGTTTATTACAAATATATCTATAGTTAGGGTTTACGCGTCTACCGGCGCCACTAACTGCCCGGGTATGTTTACAGAGGGTGGAGCTGTCCCTCAGCCCAATCTTCTGGACATTTCTATTGTTGGCAATCATGTCCTGCTGAATTGAGATATTGTTGGCGCATACAAAAGTCCCCCAGCCCTATCAACTGTTGTCGGGGCTTGGCATCACCCCGGGGTGCATCAGGTAAGTGTGCATGTTGGCGTCATATTCTCTGATACCGGACTGCTGGAGACTAACTTCAGTGAATAGCCTATTTATAATGATATCCTTAGGAATAGTTGGAGCTAGTTTTATGGTGATATCTACCCCGAATCCTGTTTATTCAGTATTCTGGTTAGTTATCGCCTTTGTTAATGCTGCTGTTATGTTTATATCCCTGGGATTAGACTATATAGGCTTAATATTTATAATTGTGTACGTAGGAGCTATCGCTATTTTATTCTTGTTCGTAATTATGTTAATTCAACAGCCTAATAAGGTAGATTATCAGGATCACTCGCATTTTTTACCTGTAGGATTATCTGTAATATTCCTATTTTATAGTTTACTAACCAATAGCCCTAAATATATTAGCAATCCTGTTATAGGATCTAGAACTAACATAGGGGCAATAGGAAGTCATCTTTATACAACCTATTATGAATTAGTGTTAGTTGCTAGTTTGGTGCTACTAGTCGCCATGGTAGGGGCTATATTATTAGCTAAGCAGCCAAGTACACCTTCTTTATACGATTCCCACGTAGAAACACGTAGTAGGCAAGATCTCTTCCTGCAAATCAGCAGAAAGCACCTTTAGGTTGGCCAAGCACGTCTCCGCTTAGGAACATGGAGTTCGGAGGAATACTAATTCTACTTATCGTTAGCGGGACATTATCAATTCTAATTTTGGGGGCATCTTATCTATTAGGAAATAAACAACCCGATATGGAGAAAGTGTCAGTATATGAGTGTGGGTTTGATCCTTTTGATAACCCGGGAAATCCCTTCTCCGTAAGATTCTTTTTAATTGGTATCTTATTCTTAATATTTGATCTTGAAATATCTTTCCTATTTCCCTGGGCTGTTACTTATAAGGGCCTACCCCTATTTGGATATTGGGTTGTTATGATATTTTTGTTTATTTTAACTTTAGGGTTAATTTATGAGTGGATAGAAGGGGGCTTAGAGTGGGAGGGCTAGCCCCCTACTTAATACTATGAGTCAGCTATAGCGCATGTCCTATTTAATATTATCAATTGTCATCTTATTAATTGGAATCTTAGGTATTATTCTTAATAGAAGCAATTTAATTATTATGTTAATGTGTGTAGAGTTAGTTTTACTGGCCTCTACTATTTTGCTTCTTTTTGGGTCTTGTGTGTTCTATACGCTTTTTGGTCAGATTTTTGCTATTATGATTCTAACTGTCGCAGCTGCTGAGTCCGCTATCGGCTTAGCCATTATGGTTAACTATTACCGTTTACGTGGTACAATTGCTGTTAGAGCCCTGAATTTATTAAGGGGCTAACTCCGTATTTGAAAATGAGCCAGGTATCTATGCAATGGTCAGCAAAGTAGTAGGGCTAGAGAAGAATGATAACTCCAGTTAATGCATTATTAGAGGCCTCGCTCCTACGTGACGTGGCTGAGCCATTTCAACTAAGCTTCCAGGATGCTGCTAGTCCTGTTATGGAAGAGATTTTATTTCTCCATAACCAAATTATGTTTATTTTAATTGTTATTATAACAGTTGTATTGTGGTTAATTGTAAGAGGATTAACCGGCCAAGCTTACCATCGCTATCTTGTAGAAGGAGTCACAATAGAGATTGTTTGGACCATAATTCCAGCAATTATATTAGTGTTTATAGCATTCCCTTCTTTGAAACTACTTTATTTAATGGATGAAATAGTAGAACCAGGTGTGACAGTAAAAGCCATAGGCCATCAATGGTACTGGTCTTATGAGTATTCAGACTATCAAACTACCCCGGGTGAAGATAGTACCTTAGAATTTGATTCTTATATGGTGCCTACGACTGAGCTCGAACCGGGCGATCTTCGACTGTTAGAAGTTGACAATAGAGTGGTGGTTCCTATTGATACTCATGTTAGAGTTCTAGTTACCGGGGCAGATGTGCTTCACGCATTTGCTGTGCCTTCATTAGGTATTAAAATGGACGCTGTACCTGGACGTCTTAATCAAACTGGATTTTTAGTCAAAAGGCCGGGAATATTTTATGGTCAGTGTTCCGAGCTATGTGGCGCTAATCATTCCTTTATGCCTATTGTTATAGAAGCCGTTAGCGTGGATAAATATATCAGCTGGCTATCTTCATTATGTGCTGATCTTTAGGGGATCATCGTAAAACAATGCCTCACTTAGATATAACCGCCTATTTAACTCAATATAGCTGGACATTAATAACCTTGTTAGCACTTTATAGTATTATGAGTTTGTTTATTTTACCTAAAATTCAGAATAACTTACGTATCAGAAGTATATTACAGGAAGAGGGGGCAGCCCCCGGTAAGGGGCTCGGGGTTAATAAAGCATACGCTATACTACAAGATACACTCCATAGATAGGCCCACTCTGTATATTTCATATGGCAGCTTCTTTCTTCGATCAGTTTAATGTAGTTCGGATAATTGGAGGAATAATTACTAATTCTTCTCTTATAATGCTTATCCTATTAAGCGTAGTATTAATAGGAAGTTGTTCATATAAACTAATACCTACAAGATTACAGTCTACACAAGAGGTTGTATATACCCACTTCTTGGGATTGGTTAGAGATTCTACAGCTAATAAGGGGACACAATATTTTACTCTTATTATAACTTTGTTTACGTTTATTGCTGGATTAAATCTGTTAGGTATATTTCCTTATGTATTTACCCCAACTGCCCACATTGTTATTACTTTCGGGTTAAGTTTATCTATTTTAATAGCAGTAACAATACTGGGAATAACACGGTTCCGTTGGGACTTTGCTTCAATGATGATGCCTAGTGGAGCTCCTTTAGTATTAGCCCCCGTATTAGTTATAATTGAAACAATTAGCTATGTATCCAGGGCAGTCTCTTTAGGTGTTCGATTAGCTGCTAATTTATCTGCTGGACACCTTTTATTTGCTATATTAGCAAGTTTTGGGTTTGCAATGATTAGTAATGGAATGTTAGTATTAAGCTTAGGCCCAGTATTAGTAATGGTATTTATCACTGTACTAGAGATTGCCGTGGCCTTGATTCAAGCATATGTATTTTGTCTGTTAACTGCCATATACATTAATGATACTCTAAATCTACATTAACCATATTAGGTGGGAGTATTAGTCTCCATGAGTAAGGCTTATCACCCTTATCATTTAGTGGATCCTAGTCCATGGCCTTATATAGGCTCAATTGGGGCATTACTGATTACAGTGGGCTCAGTATTATATTTTCATTATAGTTATACATGGATAATGTATCTAGGTGCAATTACATTAATATTCACAATGATTGTTTGGTGGAGAGATGTTATTAGAGAGGCCACTTTCCAAGGACATCACACTCAGATAGTAAGAAGAGGATTAAGATATGGTATGATCCTTTTTATTACTTCTGAAGTTTGCTTCTTTTTTGCGTTCTTTTGGGCTTTCTTTCATAGTAGTTTATCCCCCACTATAGAGTTAGGGGCTGTTTGGCCCCCTGTTGGTATAGAGGTGTTAGACCCATTTTCTGTGCCCCTATTAAATACAGCTATATTGCTAAGTTCGGGAGCAACAGTTACATGGGCACATCACGCCATAGTTGGTGGACAAAGACTAGAAGCCATACAAGCACTTACTTGCACAGTAATACTTGGGATTCAATTTACAGCTCTACAAGCTATGGAGTACTACGAAGCGCCTTTTACAATCTCAGACTCCGTATACGGTTCAACCTTTTTTGTGGCTACAGGTTTTCATGGTTTTCATGTTATTATTGGAACTATATTTTTGGCTGTATGTTTAACTAGACTAATAGGTTATCACTATACTCGTCATCATCATTTTGGTTTTGAGGCTGCTAGTTGGTATTGGCATTTTGTAGATGTGGTTTGGTTGTTTTTATATGTATGTATTTACTGGTGGGGCTCTTAGCCCGGGCCATGGTTACATAGTGCTTAGCGCTCAGCTTGTAGAGTCAACTAACGGTAAGTTTTCAGGCTCATAATCTGATTATGCAGGTTCAACTCCTGTCTCTACCAGGAGTTGAAAAGGATAGGATATATATCAACCAAGTAGGTTGGGCATCAGGGAAAGAGGAAAATTATAAGAATCTAGGCAAACATACACGAACTAACCCGATTAAGGGGTATGGAACTATCCCCAATAATACAATAGCTACTATTAACGGTAATTGCCCATTAAACTCTCGTCTATTAATATCTCTCGAGAATATTAAGTATGGAGAAAGTTGCCCAAAACAGATTCTATTATATAGATATAACGAATAAGCAGCAGCTATGACCATACTAGATGAGGTAAGAACTCCTAATGATGTACTAGTAGAAAAAGCAGCTACTAAGGATAAAAACTCTCCTACAAAGTTACAACTAAGAGGAACAGCGATATTAGCTAAAGTAAACACCATAAACACGATAGAAAATAGGGGCATAGTCATAACTACTCCTCTATAATATCTAACCAATCTTGTATGATGTCTCTCATAGAGCAATGTTACTGCTATAAATAAAGCTGGACTAACTACCCCATGAGCTATCATTAAGAATATAGAAGCTATCAGACCCTCCATCGTATGAGTAAATAAGCCTATTGTTACAATTCCCATATGAGCTACCGAGGAATAAGCTATCAAACGTTTCGCATCTACCTGTCTACAGGTAGTTAAACTCCCATATATTACTGCTATTAATGATAACATTAATATGATGGGTGCTAAATACTCTGTTGCTTCGGGGAATATAGGCCAAGCGAATCTAATGAATCCATAACCTCCCAATTTTAATAGTATTCCAGCTAGAATCACTGAGCCAGCTAAAGGGGCCTCAACATGCGCAAGAGGTAGCCAGATATGAAAGGGTATCATTGGTATCTTAACAGCTAAACTAAGAAAGAAGCCAATAAATAACCAGATTTGTATTGAGGGGTAAATCTGAATGTTAGTGAGGGATAGGTAGTCAGTTGTGCCCGTTATCCTATAAATAACTGCTATGCTAAGTAACATTAATATTGAGCCAACTAGAGTATAAAAGAAGAAATAATAGGCAGCTTTTATTTTCTCTGCCCGAGCTCCCCATACTCCTATGATTAAAAACATTGGAATTAATATACTCTCAAATAACACATAAAATATTAATATATCTAATGTTGAAAATACTCCAATTAATAGTAATTCAATACCTAGAAGACACATAATAAACTCCTTAACAAGAAACTTAATACTGTGCCAACTTACCAAAATACAAATTGGTGTTAACAAAGTACTTAGTACAATAAAGAATATAGAGATTCCGTCAGTAGCAAATAATATAGGAGAACCTTCAAACCAGCCAATTGTACTTACCCAATTGAATTCAATTATCTGTTGAAACTGAGCTTCCTGATGAAGGTTAACTAATAATAAAAGAGAAAGAGCGAATGTTATCAGAGACCATTCCAACGCTTGCTGGCGTAGTCTCATACTATTTTCCCTGGGAATTAATGCGATTATTATAATACTTATTAATATAGAGCCCACCATACAGGTTAATATCATATTAATATTCTGCTAATGCAGTTTCTAATTTACGATTAGGCACTTAAGTGCGATAGCTGCCCCAACTAATATTATTAATGCATAATTAAACAATAAACCAGATTGTAAGCTGCTTAACTCTTTAGTTCTATCTACTATAAATCGGGCTATTCCAGTAGGGCCTAAAATCTCTAAAATACCCCTGTCTATAGTACGATAAGAGATAGTATGACCAAACTTCCAAACTGTGCTTCCAATATAATAATTTGCTATCTGGTTAAACTCCCAGGCATAAAATAAGAATCCGTATATGCTAGGGCGTGTAATATAATATATAATATAAGGACGAAGTATAAACACTAGTAATATCCCTGTTACAGACATAATAACTGGTGCTAAAGATACTATTGTGGGCACAAGCGGCAAGGGGCGTACACCTGGCGCAAACACCATATTTTGAGCTATGTAACCAACTAAAATACTTCCTACCCCTAATACTAATAGCGGGCCCAATAAGTTCCAATCAGCTTCTTGCAAGTGTTGTGCGCTTATACGTGTTAAATTAGGCTTAGACACGAAGCTTAGGTATATTAATCGAAATGAATAAAAAGCGGTTAAGAATGCTGTAATTGAAGCCAACCAATAAATCGATATTAAACAATAACTATTATAGGTTAACTCCAATATTAAATCTTTAGAGTAAAATCCGGATAAATAGGGAAAACCAGCCAAAGACAATGAACCAATCAACATTAATATATAAGTTAGAGGTAAGCCTCTAACTATTCCCCCCATCTTCCTAAGATCTTGTTCATCTAGAAGGGCATGAATTATTGAGCCTGCCCCCAAGAATAATAAAGCCTTAAAGAAGGCATGGGTTAGTAGATGATATAAACTACTTATACAGCTATAAGTACCACAGGCCATCACCATGTATCCTAACTGACTACAAGTTGAATAAGCAATAACCTTTTTTATATCCGATTGGACTAATCCCACTGTGGCAGCAAAGAAAGCAGTTAGGGAGCCAACTAAACCCACAATAATTGTTGCAGTTGGAGAATGATCAAAAAGGGGAGCTGACCTTATAATTAGAAATACTCCGGCTGTTACCATTGTTGCTGCGTGAATTAGGGCTGAAACAGGTGTGGGGCCCTCCATAGCATCAGGCAACCAAGTATGTAGCCCTAACTGGGCAGATTTTCCTATGGCCCCGATAGTTAGTAATATACAAATCCAGGTACACGCCGAAGATGGATACAAGGTGGAGAACAAACTACAGTAATCTAATACACCAAATTTATTCCAGATTAATATGATAGCTAACATTAATCCTATATCTCCTATTCTATTAATTAACATTGCCTTAATAGCTGCCTTGTTAGCTTGTATACGTGTAAACCAAAAGTTAATCAGTAAATAAGAACACAAACCGACACCTTCCCAACCAATAAATAATTGCACATAATTGTTACTAGTAACTAAAACTAACATAAAAAAGGTAAATAAGGACAAATAACTCATAAACCTAGGTAAATGGGGGTCTTCTCTCATATAACTAGTAGAATAGATATGAACTAACCCACTAATTGTGGTCACTACTATTAACATTACAGCTGTTACCGTATCAAATTGTAAGCCAAAATTAGTTATTAGTAAATCAGACTCTATCCATCTTCCTAACTCTATATATACTGTGGGCCCATTAATTAGGATTTCATAACATAATACAAAAGAAAGAAGGCTACTAACGATAACCCACACAGAAGCTAACAAGCCAGCCCCCCTTCTTCCTAGATAACGACCCCCTAGTCCGCTTCCGACTGCGCTCAATAAAGGTATTAATATTACTAGAAGATACATGGAAATAAATCTAAGATAATCAAATGTGTTAACTGAAAAAACAAACTAGGACATACTATAATTGTTAATACTAAATATAAACTTACCCCTATTAATATGGCCTTGCCCAAACCTGTTTCACGTGGAGAACTTAGAATATTTGTTATTACTAAAGGTGTTGATAAAGGTTGATAAAACATAATTTTAACCAATCTAAGGTAATAAACTCCTGCTATTACGGAGCATACTAAAGCTATTAAAGCGCTAAGATAGTAGCCCTGACCAACAGCTGCTAAGATAATATACCATTTAGTTAAAAACCCAATTAAAGGGGGAATTCCTGCAGTAGACAATAAACCTGCAGCTAGTGCTAATGCTAAGATTGGGTTTAATCTTGAAATACCGCTAAACTCAATAAGCATATCTCTTTTAGGTGATATAATAAGTACTACAGACCAGAGTAATACTTGAGTTAATATATAGGCACCTATATACATTAAACTAGCCTGAATACTTTCTATAGACCCCATAGCTATTCCAAGCAGCACAAACCCTATATGACCTATCCCGCTATAAGCTAATAATCTTTTTATACGAGTTTGATTCAAAGCTCCTATAGCCCCGATAATCAGAGAAATTAATCCGGCCATTAATAATCCTATCTCATTTAGGCCTATTTGTATTATAACAGCTAGTACCCCTAGTTTGGGCACGATAGATAATAGCGCAACTACCCAAGTTGGAGCCCCTTCGTATACATCGGGGGCCCACATATGAAATGGAGCTGCAGATACTTTAAATAATAATGAGATAGTAATAAGACACTTACCAGCTAATGCTCCATAAGATATTATACCCATACGAATAAATTGAAGTTCAAGCTCTCCTGTGGAGCCATAAATTAAGGCACAACCAAACAGAAACAACCCCGAAGATAGTGCCCCTAACACGAAGTATTTTAATCCAGCTTCTGCTGATAACAGTGAATTTTTATTATAAGCCACCAAAATAAACATACATAATGTTTGCATTTCTAATGCTAAATATATCGAAATTAAATTTGTTGACCCAATAAGTAATAAATTACCTAAGATCACTAATAAAATCAGTAAAGAACCTGATTGATGCAATGTTCGATGGTCCAGCATACATAGAATGGCTAACCCACTTAGCATCACCAACATCTTAATAGCCTGTGTCCAACATAGCAGATGGGGCTCAGCTAACAACCCAGCAGCACCCACAAGTAGTGTCACTCCCAAACAGAATATTGCTAATCTTAGAGTCGGGGCCTTTAATCCATACGTTAACACTATTAGTATAATTAGCCCTAGTGTTAATTCCATAGGGTGCAAGGGGCTATGCACCCACCTGGCACCTTATTAATCCCCAAACCTTTTGTTCTCCTTCTTTGCAGCAGCCAGAAGTTGATTACGTCGATGGGGCCAATATAGTCGGGCATCGCTGAGACCATTCCTTGCGTACTAGAACTCAGAAAAGTTGGGATTGAACATTGTAGATAGAAACCGAGCTGTGTCACCACGCTCTGAACTCAAATCATGTACGGTTTTCATGGTCGAACAGACCAACCTAAGGTACCTTCTGCAGCACCAGGGCACCGCAATTCAACATCGAGGTCGCAAACACTGTCCTCGATAAGAACTCTCCGACAATATTACGCTGTTATCCCTGCGGTAGCTTTTATCCGCTTTCGATATTTATTGAGGATAATTATATCGGGTCATTATCGCCCACATAGGAGCCCATTACGTATATATTATATACTATACGGATAGGTCCTAGTGCCAGCTAGGGGTGTCCCCCTCACTGTCAGGCTAATGAGATTTTAATAATACCATAAGCTCGCCTTCGTTTCTTATTCAAAGGTAGTCGCCCCAACTAAACTGTCCTGCCAACAAAAATTATTAACTTAAAATTAGAATACTTGGTACCGATCATTCTAAATTAACGCTACTGGTATCCAGTAAAGCTCGACAGGGTCTTTTCGTCTTACAATGTTTGTGTAGTATCTTCACTACAATTATAATTTCACCGGCTTTCCTCTTGAGACAGTAAGACCCTCGTGGTTCCATTCATACCCGCCAACAATTAACTGGCTATTTATTGTGCTACATTATCACGGTCAGAGTTACCGCGGCCATTTAGCTGGGTTTCGCTTTAGACGTTAGTCCTCAGTTTCACTATACAACCATTGGGCAGAATTCACCCTCTATACTTTAGTAAACCTTTAGCAGAGAGCTATGTTTTTGGTAAACAGTCGAGATCTTATTTGCCGAGTTCCTTAAGAGAAATTATGCCTAGATATAAGTCCCATAAGTAACAATAAAAGGTGCTATGCACTATAATAATTTTCCCGAACAGGTACAAGAATTATAATCCATCGGGCGTAATGCCCTTAGAAGTTGTATAAATATTTTATCTGGGAGTAAATCCTGTACTACTCATGCCTGCATTATCACTTCTGTTTGTCTCACGAGGTGTGTACACACAGAACGCTCTACTACCAAGCCAGTTGACGCCTTTTGCGGTTGCCGCATGGCTTCCAGAGTTTCAGTTACAGATTTAGCCGCCTTAATTCTTAGAGTTTCCTAGCTTATTCAGTGAACTTTTACGTTTTCCTGTGCAGATGGCTGTTTCCAAGCCTACTTCCTGTTTGTCTAAGTTGGACCCTCTTTATACACTTAATCTGTATTAGTGACTTTAATTTCTGGTTAGGGCTTACCCCTCTTGACTAGGGGCCTTATCGCCATAGTCTGCCTACGCCAGTGATTCGGGCCCCCCTGGTTTGGGGGCGAATCAACTAGGAGTGCCTTACTAAGATAGGTTTCGTAGAGAACCAGCTATATCCAAGTTCGACTAGCATTTTACCGCTAACCACAGCTCATCCAAGATTTTTGCCACAATCACTGGTTCGGTCAGCAGCATAGCTAGCTACCTGGCCATGGTTAGATCACTTGGTTTCGGGAGATTTGACTGACGAGTTTTTCCCTTGCTTTCACTGCGCCTTCATTTACTACTTAAGCTTGCCAAATCTTATCTTGCAGGCCCATTATGCAAAAGGTAACTTTTAGAACCAATTCTGAGTCTTTCCCTCACGGTACTTTCTCTATAGGTGTCTATCGGGGTTTAGTCTAGATGTCCAATCACCTTAATTATCTGTTTGAGACAATTCCTCCGCTATCGCTCGCCGCTACGTACGGAATCTCAGTTGATGTATTCCCCATAGTTTAGTAAGATGTTTCAATTAACTATTAATTTACCCTTTTTGGTTAGGACCAACAAGTTCGGAGCCTCTCCCCTGTTATTTCGTGTTTCACGTCCTTACCGACAGACCCTATACTTTACTTAGTTCCACTGTCTAAAGACTCATTAAGATAAACCCAATATAATTTATTATGTACTGGTGTTCTTTTCCAGCCTAAAATAGAGATCTTATTTCTATGAATAGATAGGTGACAACTTGAGCACACTGGCACCAAGTTAGATCTTCGATTCAAATTAAAGGAGTGTCCCCTATATAGTTTTTTAGGTTTAATATGATGTATAGCCTCCGCTGGAGCTCCACATATTTCACACGAGTCAATAAAAACTTGAGGATTATATTTAGAAGGACGGAATACTGGTAAGGAACCTGACTTACTTTGGGGCCACAAAGGTGGTGATTTACAATTAATAAGTTTACGATATTTTAAAGCACTACTATAAAACTCTCTGTCATTAATTATGTGCCCCATAACTTCAATGCCATACTGAGGGGGCCCCGGACCAGGTTTCAATTTACGCTCATAAATTATACCTTCTTGCTGAATAACAGATAGATGATAACACCGAACCGGTGAATCAATTAGAGAACAAACCTGATGTAAATGAGTAGTCAGAACGAAACTAGTTCGTGCAGCTGTTAATCTTTCGATTGTTGCAGCTAATATTGCTAGCCCTGAATTGACTTCTGTACCATGGCAAATCTCATCCCCTAATATTAAACTGCTATAATCAGCTAGCTTTAATATAGTTGAAAGATCTCTCATTTCTACTTCAAAAGTACCTTGGCCTTTATGAAAATCGTCTCCTCCTAAAATACGGGTGATTAAATAGTGGTAAGGTCTTAACTTAAATAAGTCCGCAGCTACATACATGCCAGCCTGAGCTAAGATTACGTTGACCCCAATTGCTCTAAGTAAGGTAGACTTGCCCGCACCATTTACTGAGAGTATTAGCATTCCCCTGTCCTCTAAACTAATATCATGAGCTACACATTCTTCCTGAGTATTTAACTGTTCTATTAATGGGTGTCGGAGATTGGTAGCATCTATTAAACCCCTAGCTGTTTGTGGAGCCTGACTAGTAGATTTGGCTAATAAGCAAGGTTTAGTGTAATTAAATTTAGTAGACACGATAGCCCCGCTTAATGCAACATCTAACCTAGCAATTATATTCTCCAGGGGTAAAAATAGCTTAGAATAACTAAAATATAGTCTTTTAAGTTCCCCATTATAGGTTTGTTTAACATAAATATTAACCTGTTCTTCTAATAAGTTTAATTCAACTGTTACTTTAAGAATAGCGGGACTAGTAATTATTTGGTAATTCCCTCTTTTACCCAGTATAATAATAGATGAGTCAGTTACAGGGGTGTTAGCCAAGTAACGTTCTAACCTGGCCAATTTTTTGGATAAGATAGAAAAGGCATAACCCTCCTTGTTGAAGTGTTCAGCTTTGATAGAAATTGTGTCTTGAAATACAGTATTAGAAGTTTGTTCGGCCCACTCTGTAAGTTGGGCCTTTAGAGTTTGTTGTTGTACGAGGAGATTAGTAAGATTATCGGTTGGCTGTAATATATCTTTGAAATCTCCCAAAAGGTTATCTACCCGAAAAAATCGGTCTATTTCCTCAATTAACAATTCTAATTGGGGCCCGATTGAAGGGGGTAGTTGCAGGTCTAAAGGAAGTAACGACCTTATTAGTTTATTAGCAGACAAATAAGAGCGGTAAATCTGATTCAACCTTTTAGGAGGCAGGGTATTATCACTCGAGGCACATATTGCCCACTGACGATGTAAAAAGGACAAATCTTTAATTTGTTTTAGCCCGGAGTTATTAAATATTTGCTTATCAAGTAATTGTCTAAATGTAGCTATCTCCTCATAACGAAGATTTAATTCAGAATTCTCTGTGATAGGGTTGAGAAGTCTAAATTTGAGTAGCCTTTTACCCATTGCAGTAGAACAGTAATCAACCAGACTAAGTACACCGCCCAGTTTACCCTTTTTAGGCAATAGGTCCAATTGATATTCTGCTCGATTACATAGTATCAAATTTAAGGGGCTAACAACAGAATTATAACACTCAGGAAGTTGGAGATTCTTAATTAAATTAGAATTGCGATCTTTAATAAATTTTAATATTCCTAAAAGGCTAATTATACTGGCCTGATTGACATCTTCCGTCCAGGTGCTCTGAAATATTTTACTAAGGGCATATTTTTGATAATTTTTGTTAAACCACTCTTTGTTGATGCCCAAATAAATATGAAGCAAAAGCCACTCCCTACTATCACTTTCGTACCTATAAGACAAATAACCGGGGGCTATGTCCCCTGAGGGGGTTAATGTTTCCCCCATAACTTCAATTTCCACATTAGGCTCAGAAGGAAATAAATTCCAAGCAATTAATAAACCATATATCTTATTTAGTATCCCTGAGTTAGCCCCCAGGTCCGCCCAAATAACTACCTCTTTAATACGATAACTGATTAACAATCGAGCTACTTTGTCTCTATCGTCCCAATAGACAGGAAACATCATACTATGTCCATTCATGGCTGAAAATAAAGTAACACCTAGTAAGTCATCTCCAAAATAAATTGATATCACATAGGATAATTCCGGGCAGTCTTCTAAATTGCATCCAGGAGAATAAACCTGAGATACTGCGCGTTGCTTCGGCCCTGATTTACCAGTGACTAATTCATCAATAACTATAATAGTTAAACCTTTATCCAACAAGGTACTTATATGAGTAGTAAGGGAATATGTAGGAAACCCCATTTGAAGCAAGGATCTTTTACCGGGTGATATTATTTTCATGTCAAGTAACGAGGCTACTTGTTCAATGGGAGGTGTTACCCCCAAAGGCCTAGTTCGTATGTAAATTGGTATAGGCGACTCCACTAATAACTCAGCTTGAGAGTATGCTTGATGTATACTAGGAACATCCGGCTCATGCCAGAGTTCATAGAACTTACCAATCTGTATAAGCTGAATCACTGATAGCCCATACTTAGAATAATTCTCCTCCATTAAGTTGAAATATTGCATAGGTACCTGGCTCATTTTTCAAATACGGAATAACCTGGGCTATCAGTTAGCCCAACAGTCTTAGTAGAAATTGTCTAAAAGAGTTATTTATAATTTTAGGGGGTTATTAGTAAATAATTTTCTATCCACCCTAACAGGGGAATTAATAATAAAAAGTAACAAAAGTAGAATACGGAAGCAAATTGGCCGACCATAACGTAAGGTTCCTCTACCGGGTTAGCTCCTAACCAGGTTAATAGAATAAAATCAGCTACTAAAAACCAAAATGCTATTTTACCTAAAGGTCTAAATGTTAGGGCTCTTAATTTACTAGTATGAATAAAGGGCAATAATAATAGCACCAAGATACTAGCTCCCATAGCCAAGACCCCTCCAAGCTTGTTGGGTATGGAGCGTAGTATGGCATATGCGAATAAAAAGTACCATTCTGGTTGTATATGAACAGGAGTCACTAAAGGATTAGCTTGAATAAAATTCTCGGGATCACCTAACACATTGGGCATAAAGTAACTAATTATAACTAGAATTGCGCCAAGTACCATTATCCCAAACAGGTCCTTATAAGTGTAATAAACATGGAAGGTGACTTTATCTATATTAGATCCGATCCCTAAAGGATTATTTGACCCGGCTGTGTGTAAACTAATAATATGTAGTATGGCTAGTCCAACTATAAGAAAGGGAAAAAGATAATGTAAAGAGAAGAACCGATTAAGAGTCGCGTTAGATACACTAAATCCCCCCCAAATCCATTGAACAATTTCTGTGCCTACATAAGGGATAGCAGAACAAAAGTTGGTAATAACTGTGGCCCCCCAAAAGGACATTTGTCCCCAGGGTAATACGTACCCTAAGAAGGCTGTAATCATCATTACTAAAAATATTATAACCCCTAAATTCCAGACTTCCATTTTCATGTAGCTCCCATAATAGAGTCCTCTCCCCATATGTATATACACACAGAGAAAAAATAGGGAGGCTCCATTAGCATGAATGTACTTTAATAAAAACCCATAATTTACGTCTCTTAAAATGTGGGAAATTGAATCAAAAGCTAAACTAACGTCAGAGCAATAATGCATAGCTAAAAATATTCCGGTAATCAACTGAAGACCTAAACAAGTCCCTAGCAAAGAACCAAAATTCCACAAATAACTAATATTAGACGGGGTCGGCAGATCAATCAGTATTCCATTCACAATAGATAATAATGGGTGTTGAGTTCTTACTCGTAACATTTTGTTCGGTGATTCCATAGGGGGCTAACAAGGTACTGCATCCAAACCTATCAGCAGACCAGAAACTAAGACGATTAAACCAAGACTGAAAGGTAAATAAGACTTCCATAATAGATACATAAGTTGGTCATATCTCATTCTGGGGAAAGAAGCTCGTACCCACACAAAGGTGAAAACTACGGTAGTAGTTTTCAGGGCTAAGCAACCCATTCCGAAAATTCCTGTGAAAGGAGCCCAACCGCCTAAAAACAATAAACTTATCAAACAGCTCATTAGAATAATATGGCCGTATTCAGCTAAAAAAAAGAGGGCAAACGACATACTAGAATATTCAACATTATATCCAGCTACTAATTCTGATTCTCCCTCGGTAAGGTCAAAAGGAGCCCGATTAGTTTCAGCTAATGCCGAAGCAAAGAACATTAAAGCAGCTGGAAATAAGGGTATTATATACCAAATTTCGGCTTGAGCTAAAACAATTTGAGTGATATTAAGAGAACCTGCACATAATATTACTGATATTAGGATAAGCCCTATACACACTTCATAGCTAATCATTTGAGCTGCTGCTCTGATAGCCCCTAAGAACGCATATTTAGAATTACTTCCCCAACCGGACATTAAAATAGCATACACCCCTATGGAACTAATAGCAAATACATATAAAATTCCAACATTAATATCAGCTAGTACGACACCCGGGCTAAAAGGAATAACCCCCCAGGCCAAAAAAGCTAGGGTAAGTGATAGAATCGGGGCTACAATATAAACCGATAGATTGGCGTGATTGGGGATAACCATCTCCTTGGAGAATAACTTTAATCCATCAGCTAAAGGCTGTAATAGTCCATAGACTCCAACTACATTAGGTCCTTTTCGTGCTTGCATATATCCTAATACCTTTCTTTCTGCTAAAGTTAGATAAGCTATAGCCACCAATAAAGGTATTATTATGGCAAGCGTCTTAAGGATAATTGAAATAATAGTACTTATCATCCCGGTGATACAAAGAGGGCGGCCAAGTACGTATTAAACGCAGGGCTATGGCCCAAGAACAAGTTCCCTTACTCTTACTATGTTACGACTTACCCATTCTCGAAAGGGAGGGATAACCCCGCCTTTGGCGGGGCGTCTCGTAACCCTAACCCGAAGGGGACGACGGGCGATTTGTGCTAACACCGGGTTAGAATTCACCGGAACGCTCTACTTTCCGATTACTATCAAATTCTACCTAAGATTCCCGTTTCAGAGAATCTCCGCCTCCTAATTTATTGTGTATATTGTACAGGAGAATGTAGCGCGTAATATCCCATTCCATAAAGACCATGACACCTGACCTAATCCCTAATAGGGTTAGGGATAACATTAATTGTTATCCTGACGACGGCCATGCAATGCCTGAGCAGCTACTACCTATAAGAGGTAGTCCGCTTTCAAGGAAAGGTGAGGTGACACGCGGATCATCGTATTAAATTACACGCTCCTCTGACTCAAACAGTGAACAGCCAAGCCTTTTGAGTTTCAATCTTGCGATCATAGTATTCAGGCATACAATAAGGTTATTTGGATTGCTCCAATTGTATAGGTTTAGGGCAAGGACTACCAGGGTATCTAATCCTGTTTGCTATCCAAGCTTTCGTATTTCATGAAGACGTACCATGAACGGAGTAAGGAGTCTTCACCTATGGACTTCCACTTTTGCTCCAAACATTCTACCGCTACCAGGAGGTTTACCTTACTTTGTCCTCATGCTTCACTACATACTCTAACGCCTAATGCGAAATAAAAACTGGGCCCCTAAGTTTAACCGCGTCTGCTGGCACTTAGTTAGACAGACCTCAGTGTGAAACCCTGTGTCAAGCATATACCCATTGCACAAAATTCTCTACTGCTGCCAAAATGTCTTCCCCTTGTTACAGTGAAAGTGTGGCTATACTACGCATCTTCGACCAGGTGGGCCACTATCCCACCTATTCTAATACGTCAACCGAGACGATCTCCATTTTATCCTCACCAGTAGGACCCCATAGTACGGGGCCTTGCATGTATTAGAAGAACACATTGCCTTATAGACTCCCCAAGGTCAAAGGAGTAGTGTGGAAATAATATGTAAATCATCCCCATGACTCAATTTACTCTGATAGACAAACGGTAATTCATTATAAGTATGAAAAGCAGGCGGAGAACTTAAAGACCACTCTAACGAGCCAGGCGCAGTTGACCAGCCCTCAAATGGTCTTTCGGCTGCTAATGCTTCATAAGATAGGTATATAAACCATATAACTCCTATTAGGGCTATTATAGCTCCGCAAGAGCTTACTAAGTTCCAACCCTGATAGGCATCAGCAAAATCGGAGTATCTTCTAGGTAATCCGGCTAAGCCCAAGAAATGTTGGGGGAAGAAAGTCAAATTAACTCCGATAAACATAATCCAAAAATGAATTTTACCGTATAACTCATTATAGCTAAAACCTGTAATCTTACCGAACCAATAGTAGTATCCTCCAAATATGGCAAATATGGCCCCCATAGATAACACGTAATGGAAGTGAGCTACTACATAATAAGTGTCGTGTAACATTATATCTAATGAACTATTAGCTAATATAACTCCGGTTAAACCACCAATGGTAAATAAGAATACAAACCCAATAGCCCACAACATAGGGGTGTCAAGCCGCGGGCTTCCCCCATATATAGTAGCTAGCCAGCTAAATATCTTAATTCCGGTGGGAACAGCAATAATCATAGTGGCTGCAGTAAAGTAGGCACGAGTATCGACATCCATACCAACGGTAAACATATGATGAGCCCAAACAATAAATCCTAATATTCCGATAGAAATCATAGCATAGACCATACCCAAATAACCAAAAATATGCTGTTTAGCAGAAAATGTGGGGATAATTTGAGATACCATACCAAATCCTGGCAAAATTAATATATAGACTTCAGGATGCCCAAAAAACCAGAATAAGTGCTGGAATAAGATTGGGTCCCCCCCTCCCGCAGGATCAAAGAATGTTGTATTAAAATTTCTATCTGTTAATAACATTGTAATTGCACCCGCTAATACTGGTAGAGATAACAATAATAGTATTGTAGTAATCAATACTGACCATACGAATAGAGGTAATCTATGCATGCTCATACCAGGAATTCTCATGTTAATTATAGTAGTTATAAAGTTAATAGAACTTAGGATGGAAGAGACCCCAGCTAGATGTAAACTGAATATGGTCATGTCCACGGCTCCCCCTGAGTGGGCCTGTACACTTGCTAATGGGGGATAAACGGTCCAACCTGTACCTGCCCCTTGCTCCACAAACATAGAACCAGTCAGTAGTATAAGAGAAGGCGGTAATAACCAAAAACTAATATTGTTTAATCTGGGAAAGGCCATATCGGGTGCACCAATCATAATTGGCACAAACCAATTCCCGAATCCCCCAATCATTACTGGCATTACCAGGAAGAAAATCATTAATAAAGCATGTGCTGTTACGATCACATTATATAGATGATCATCTCCTAACATACTACCTGGAGCTGACAGTTCTAGCCGTATTAACATACTCGAAGCTGTCCCCGCCATTCCGGAAAATGCTCCAAATAGTAAATATAAAGTGCCGATATCCTTATGGTTAGTAGAAAATAGCCAACGTGTAAGATATTTATTCAT